CAACCAGATGTACAGACAGTATGCATGGGATTAGCCGCTTCAATGGGATCTTTTATTCTGGCAGGAGGCGAAATTACCAAACGTCTAGCATTCCCTCACGCTTGGCGCCAATGAATCTTTTATTTGAGAAAAAAAAAAAGAAGACTATGCCTTCGCCATATGAATATTAAGTAATAATAGCACGGCACTTCGAGTTCGATATGCGAAATTTTTTTTTTCAAAACCATTCGATTATGTATCGAAAGCGTAGTATGATATGAAAAAAAGGGGTATTCACGATTTTATCTGATCTATCAGGAGCCTATTTCAGTGTCACAAACTTTTTTGTTTTCAGTTTTCACACCGGAAAGCTTTTAAGAATATTTATGTTATGAAAGAATATGAAAAAAAAAAGAAACTTGGGGATTGCTGAATAACAGACGAAATAATAAAGCAACGGAACCATCATAGTAGTTTTGAAATACTCCAAAAAAGGAAGGATGGTTATTGGATCATTTACTGATCTGGGTCTGATAGAACCTGTATATTTTCTATTTCTTCGATGGAAGGTAAAATAAATTCCATAGTAGAGCCGTATGCAATACGCAAAAGATGCCTGTACGGCTGTTCAATTCTATCTTTGTTTGTTTTTTTTATTATTCTTTATCTCTCTCGCCTTATCGTGCGAGATAGAGGAAACCTTTATTATGTTAAATCATCAGGGTAATGATCCATCAACCCGCTAGTTCTTTTTATGAGGCACAAACGGGAGAATTTATCCTGGAAGCGGAAGAACTACTGAAACTGCGCGAAACTATCACAAGGGTTTATGTACAAAGAACGGGCAAACCTTTAAGGCTTGTATCCGAAGACATGGAAAGGGATGTTTTTATGTCAGCAGCAGAAGCCCAAGCCCACGGAATTGTTGATCTTGTAGCGGTTGAATAAAAAATTAGCAGCAAGAATTCCGCGCAAATACACGATTTGAGATTTTATCTTCTTAATCTTCTTACCGGATTTAATATAATATTTCTATTAATTAATCTATTAATTAATTAATAGATTAGTAGAATATAAGTAATTCATAATCATCGGGGGGTTGGGATTGATCTAAACCAGCTCATTATGTATACGACTCAACATGCCAACTATTAAACAACTTATTAGAAACACAAGACAGCCAATCCGAAATGTCACGAAATCCCCCGCTCTTCGGGGATGCCCTCAGCGCCGAGGAACATGTACTAGGGTGTATGTGCGACTCGTTCAGATCATAGACTAAGACAAAAGAAAGGAAACAAATTATTCCAGTATCGCATTCTATTCTAACTTAAAAAAAAATCTATTAATAATAATATATATCCTTCTATTGTGTATCAAATTTATGGTTTCGATTGGTGCAAACCCAATCACCTCAATTTGCAATTTAAGATGAGAAAGACTTCCCCATTGGTAGCAAATGGTTACCCATTAAGCGGGGGAAATCCTATTTCAATTAAAAAGCGGAAAAATTATGCCCTTATTCTTGCAAGAACGGACTAAGAGGGTCAGCTACCCAGCTAATCTTTATACTTAAATACCGTTACTGTATAGCTAGATTTCGTTGTGAAAGACCTATTACTAGATATTTCATGGGTAGAGCCAAAGAGTGTGAACTGTACAAGTTAACAATAGCATTGATTAAATGAAGGAAGGGGCTCCGGTGTATAGAGAGGACCTCGCCGTTTAAAAAGTAATCATAGAAACGAAGGAACCCACTATTTCTTTATCCATTTCTATTTAATATGTTTTTTTGATACCTAGTATCAATACAATTTCTTATTTCGAGGTTAAATGCTTAGAAATAAAAAGAAATAAAATCGTGGTTGGGAAGGTTATAGTAGCAAAAGCCATTGGAATTTTTATTTTATACATTGGAAGAATCTGTTTTTGTTATTAATAGACTAGGAAGGGGAAAAGAATAACTGAAAGAAAAGAAATCAAATAGTTATTCATCAAAGTTTCATTTATTCAATGACCAGAATTAAACGAGGATATATAGCTCGGAAACGGAGGACAAAAATGCGTTTATTTACATCAAGCTTTCGCGGGGCTCATTCAAGACTTACTCGAACTATTACTCAACAGAAAATCAAAGCTTTGGTTTCGGCTCATCGGGATAGAGATAGGAAAAAAAGAGATTTTCGCCGTTTGTGGATCAGTCGAATAAATGCAGTAATTGGTGAGAATCCAAAAAAATTATACTATAGTTATAGAAATTTAATGTATAATCTGTACAAGAGGCAATTGCTTCTTAATCGTAAAATACTTGCACAAATAGCTATATTAAATAGGAATTGTCTTTTTATGATTGCCAATGAGATCATATAAAATAAAAATTCCCCGGAGACTGAACTCCGGGAAGGTAGTAGAGTATAGATTTGTATGATAAAATAGAATCCATATGATAAAGTCATCAAAATGAACAACCACGTTCAATAAAAAAAGATTTATTCTTCTTCTTTATTCTTCTTCACCGATTATCTTTTTTCTTACAACACAACAACCCAAATTGGATTGTCGTAGTTTTCGAACAAAACATCAATCCACATTTGATTTGAGTTTAGATTTGAATTTGAATTCAATTGAAGAGTAACTCTCTATTTTTTTTTTTGTTTTAAGACCAGTAGTAGTAGTTCTAGCGGTCGACTCGCTTTTTTCAAATTGTTTTTCATTATTAAGAAAGGGTAACGAAGATAAAATACGAGCTTGTTTTATAGCAATCGTAATTAATCGTTGTTGTTTTAAGGTCAATCTATTCACGCGTCTAGATAATATTTTTCCTTGTTCACTAATAAATCGACTAATTAAACTCATGTTTTTATAATCAATTCGATCCCCCGATTGGATCGGGGGCAAACGCCTACGAAAAGATCGCTTGGATTTAAGAAAGAGTCGCTTAGATTTATCCATGGTTTATTTATTCCTATCCCAAAAATCCTATTTCTTACAAAAAAAGGATTTGTTTTGTTTTATTTATATTCTTACTTTCTTTTTTTTTTTAATATATGTTGTTATATAATTAAATATATGTTATATAATCTTATATGTTATATAATGTTATATATATATAATTGAATGTTCTATATATATATAATTTATATATATATATATGAAAAATATATCATTATTCATGTTCCTTGGAAGGGTGACACACAAGCGATCAATTTTATCTATTTCTTTATCTCTGCGTGAATCATATGTTTGCAACAACAGGGACAGAATTTTCTCAATTCCAATCGACTAGGCGTATTGTGTCGATTCTTTTGAGTAATATATCTGGAAATACCCGTTGATTCCTTATTAACACTGTTTTGAACACAACTGGTACATTCCAAAATAACTGTTACTCGGATATCTTTACCCTTGGCCATGAACCTCCTTTGGGTTTTTGATTCACTTAACTCTTCTATTTTCGGATTCGAAGCGAAGAAGAAGAAAGGAACGAAAAAAAAGTAGAAGTTGATAATTCGAAATCTAATTATGAAAGATTTCGTTCCAATTAATTATAGTATAGCAATAATTAAGTAATACAATGATTTCGAACTATATTTCGAATCACAGTACAGTATTTCAGTTTTCATTTAAGTATCTTGTAGGATATTGTTGTCCCCGCCCTAGCCATTACATTTCCATTTCTGGTCTCACTCTATTATTAATAGAAATTGAATTAATAATTCAATTCAATTCAAGCCTGGGCCAGATTCCGAGTTTCACTGAAGCCGAATCCACCTTTATTCTTTCTCTTTTCTAACTTATTCTATTCTAATTCTAAAAAAAAAAGAAATAAAGAAGAGGAGATTAATCACAGATATTTGATTGGATCTCTAATCCTCTTCACCCCTTCCCGTGCCAATAACTAGAATGAAAAAAAGGGGAATATCAATGCATCGGGGAATAAACGATTGATCTCTATCAAGAGACCCGCTAAAGCCCCGAACCATAGAGTACTTACCACTGGTGCCACGGAGAGATATGTTTTTAGATCTCGCATTTTAAATCCTCCTTCTTTTTATTCTTTATTGTAATTTGTAATACATAATTCCATATAGGAATATGATCAGATGGTTATTTAGTTAATAACCACTTGTATTTGTCGGCAGAATTCCTAATTCAAATTGAAATGTACAATGATTCATTAGAAAATTTTTTTTTAACAAAAAAAAAAGAGGTCTATTTCTGCCCGCATTCCCTAAAAATATTTTTCCGTTTTAGGGGAATTTCCTATTTATTTTTATTTCATAATAAGTCTTTTATTATTATAATTTTGATTATTATAATAATTTTTTTTATTCTTAATTCTATTACTACTATTATATATTCTATATAATTCTAATTATATAATAATTCTATAATAGAATATTAGAATATTCTTTATTATTATAATAGAATATTATTTATATTATTATTTAATTAATTTATTAATTTTTAATTATATTATTAATATTTAATTTTTAATTATATTATTAATATTTAATTATTAATATTTAATTATATTATTCATTTTTTTATTCTATTTTTTATTTAATTAAATATTATTATTTTATTCTTTAGAATATTTTTCTTTTTCATATTCTATATTATACGATATGAAACTAAAAAGAAAGAAAAAAATGGCAGGATAATTGATATATATATATATATCAACGTAGAAAAGAAAAATGTGGAAAACAAGACAAAGATTCTTTACAATGACACTGGAAACCAATTGAAAGGGATGTAGCGCAGCTTGGTAGCGCGTTTGTTTTGGGTACAAAATGTCACGGGTTCAAATCCTGTCATCCCTATCCCTAACTATTACTTATCTTATGAGCATTAACAAGGGATCAATTGAGACCGATTCAAATTGGACATACATACTCAATATCAATATATAATATAGATATTATCATAGAATATATATATATTATCATAGAATATATATATTATCATAGTATATGCATGCAAGATGTATTGGGGTCACATACCATTTTTTATGAAAA